AGCATCTATGTAACCGCGATTATATGACCAATCATATATGACATTTATCATTTTATCTGCAAAAATTTTTTTAGGAAAATTTTTATCAAATAAATTAAGTAAGTTCAAATTTTTTAAAACCGAATAAACAGGCTTATAGAAAAAAGACGCTATAAATATTCCGAAAAAAGCTAGACTCACCGAAAAAGTTGCATTTGTAAAAAATTCATACCAATCCACAGAATTATTTGATTTTTGATGTAAAAGGTCTATAGACGGAATTAACAATTTGGATAATATATCCAAATCGATTCCTTTTTGACTGAAAGAAATTCCTATGGCCCCAACGAAGAAAGTAAATAGTACTAATACAAGCATAGAAAATAGCATAGTATTGTCCGATTCATGGGGATAGAAAGAAGCAGTCTTTTTAGTACCAAAATGGGTAATATCAATAAAAAGACGTGTTATGCTTTTGACATTTCTATTAATTCGATGTGGATATGTCTTCTTCCGAAAAAAAGAAGTCCTTTCATTATTATTCATTGTTAATAAAGCTAATAAATGAATTTTCTTTTTAAAACATTTTTTTCCTTCTTTACCCCATAAAGATATTGAATAGAATGAACTATTTTTTTTTCCATTGAAATTTTGAAAATTAACGTTTAAATATCCTTCAAAAACAAGTAAATAGATCCGAAACATATAAAATGCAGTTAATCCTGCTGTGGAACAAGCTATTATTGCGAAAATTGGTGAATACAACCAACTATCATTAAGAATTTCATCTTTGGACCAAAAACAAGCAAAGGGTGGAATACCACAAAGAGAAAGTGTACCCACTAAAAAAGCAGTTTTTGTAATTGGCGCATGTTTTGTTAAACCGCCCATAAGGACCATATTTTGACTTTTATCTGGAGAATATCCAACAATAGCTTCCATTGAATGAATAATAGATCCAGATCCTAAAAACAACAATGCTTTTGAATAAGCATGAGTAATCAAATGAAATAAAGCGGCTCGATAAGAGCCCATACCTAGAGCTAACATCATATAACCCAATTGAGACATTGTAGAATAGGCCAAATTTATCTTAATATCTTTTTGAGCAAGAGCTAAAGTAGCTCCTAATACTACTGTTATTATGCCTATCAAAGCTATTCCATTCATTATGGAGGGTATAACTATGAAAAGAGGAAGAAGCCGAGCTACAAGAAAAATTCCCGCGGCTACCATAGTAGCAGCATGTATAAGAGCGGAAATAGGGGTAGGCCCTTCCATAGCATCCGGTAACCATACATGAAGGGGGAATTGGGCAGATTTAGCAACTGAACCGCAAAATAACAAGAGGGCACACAAAGTAACAAATAGAAAATTAACCTCATTATTATAAATCAAGTTATTGAATATTTGAAACAAATCCCGAAATTCCAAACTACCCGTTATCCAATAAAGACCTAAAATTCCTAATAATAAACCAAAATCTCCTACACGATTAGTTACAAACGCTTTTTGACAAGCATTTGCCGCAATAGGACGCGTGAACCAAAAACCTATTAATAGATAAGAACATATTCCAACCAATTCCCAAAAAATATAAATTTGTATCAAATTCGAACTAGTAACTAATCCCAACATTGAAGTATTAAAAAAACTCATATAAGCAAAAAATCTCAAATATCCTTGATCATGAGACATATAATTATCACTATAAATAAGAACCAGAATGCCAACAGTAGTGATTAATATTGACATAATAGAAGTAAGTGAATCGATCAAGTAGCCAAACTCTAAAGAAAGATCATTATTTATAGTCCAAGACCATACATATTGATAGATAGAACTGTTATTGATTTGATGAATAGACAAATCGATCGAAAAAATCATAACTATACTTAACAATAAAACACTAGGAAAAGCCCACATACGGCGAAGTTTTTTTGTTGCCGTGGGAAAAAGTAGAAGTCCCACCCCTATTAATATAGGAACTGGAAGTGGAATGAAAGGTAGGATCCATGAAGATTGATGTGTATATTCCATACAAAAAAAAGAAAATAAAGAATAAAAAATATTTGGATTCTTAATGAGTTTTGTTTCTTATTCGCCGGTTTTATCTCTTTTGAAAGGGTTCAGTTAATAAAAAAAGTGAACATATAAATAGAATTATCTATTATTAATTATTATGAATCTTTGCACAATACTTCCAATATTGCAAAGTACAAAGTCAAAATGGGCCAATAACCAAATTCTTAGTGAAAAATACACTTTTTTATTATTTATTTTTGATTACTATTAATATAATTCAATATTAATATAAAATGAAATGAAATATTAATATAATCAAAAATAAATAATAAAATAAAAATCAAAATTTGAATTTTTTTTTATACAATTATACAAAAATTTATATCTATAGAGTGAGGATAAATAATTCCACCAAAACTAAGAACATTAGTTTATTTTGATACGAATCATAAAAAACAATCCATATGACATCACCCAATAAAATAACAATTTTTTTAGTTTGTTTATTCAGAAACATTAGTTCATTTTTGAACTAATTGATTATTTTCCATTACAATAAAAAGATATCTATGTTTGGAAAAGTTTGAAAAAAAAAAATAGGATATTCAATGTTTTACTTTCGATAGAAAGCATAGAAAAAAGGAGAATTAAGATAGATGAAAAATCATGTATTCTTTAATAGATTAGATTAACAACCAATTAAGCAGGATAAAGGTTGGGTTCTTAAATGAAACTTTTTAGATATATTTTATTCCATGTATAAACAGAACTGGAATACCAGGAAAATAGACAGAGATAGAAACGTATAGTGTTCTTTTTTTTTTAAGAATTACATAAAAGATTACTAGGAACAAAAAAGAAAAAAGACTATGTAATTTTTACATATCTACATTTTTCTTATTTTAGGGCATATTAATAAAAATATATATAGATAAGATATATGGCTAATTAAAGAACAATTCGTTTTTATTTACAGAATAAATGTCTTTCACATCCAACTATAGCAATGAAAAAACTAGTATAATTTTTGAATGGCAGTTCCAAAAAAGCGTACTTCTATATCCAAAAAAAACATTCGGAAAACTTTTTGGAAAAAAAAGAAGGGATATTGGACAGCATTGAAAGCTTTTTCATTAGCGCAATCTCTTTCTACGGGCAACTCAAAAAGTTTTTTTGTGCAACAAATACAAACGTTGAAATAATCTGAATTAGCCGGACTCAAAGAATATTCTAACGTCTTTCGTTTATTATTCTTTTTTTTTTCTTTTTGTATTTACATTTACGGATTCAAAATATCTAAACTAAATAAAATATCTAAACTAAATATTAAACTAAAAATATATAAAAATATATAAAAATAAATAATATATAAAAATAAAAATATATAAAAATAAATAGAAAATAGATAAAATAGATAAATATATATATAAATAAATATATATATAAAAAATATATAAATAAATATATATATATAAAATAAATAAATATAAAAATAAATAAATATATATAAAAAATAAATAAATATATATATATAAAATAAAAAGAAAATAAATAGATATATATATAAATTCTATAGAATAGAAAAAACAAGAATAGAATTTAATTCTAAAAAATTCCAGATATCTATTATTTATTATTATTCTATTTATTATTTATTATATTTATTATTTTTGTTATATTATTTATTAGTATATTAATATTAGTATTTTATTAGTTTAGTATTTTATTAGTATATTAGTATTTTATTTAGTATTTTATATATTAGTATTTTAATTTTATTAGTATATTAGTATAATATGTAATTTATATATTTCTAATATAATTTATATTATATATCTATTATATATCTAATTTCTATATATAATATATAGAAAATATTCTATAATTCTATAATCTAGAATAAAATATTTAATATCTAATTGTCTATTATTATTGAATTTATAGAATGAATTATTATTTAAAGAATTATTTAAAATTATTAAAATTATATTTAATATAATAAATTATATTTAATATAATTATTTAATATAATTATATTTAATATATTATTTATATAATATATTATTTAGAATTTATTATTTATTATTATTTATAATTTATTATTTAGAATTTATTATTTAGAATTTATTATTTAGAATTTATTATTTAGAATTTATTATTTATATATAATAGAAAATATGTTATATTGCTATAGATTAGAATATTGCTCTATATTATAGAAAAATAAAAAATGAATATTTAATTCGAATCTATATGTATAATTTTAAAAATCAATTTCTAATTGATAATAATCAAAAAAATTATATTCTAATTTCTATTTATAAATTAATTTTAATATTTATAAATAATTTTCATATTTATAAATAAATTGATATTTATAAATATTAAATATATTAAATTTTTAAAATATTAAATTTTTAAAATATTAAATATATTAAATTAAATATATTAAATATATATATAAAATATATAATTAAATAGAAAATATATATAAATATATAATTAAATATATATATATATATAATATAAATTATATATAATATAAATTAAATAAATATATAAATATATATATAATATAAATAAATATATAATATAAATAATAAATATATAATATAAATAAATAAAATATTACAAAAAAAAAATGGAATGTAGTGCTAAATTTTTGATCCATAAATTTACTATTTTTCTTTCATTGAAAAAAAAGAAATGCATTTCTTTAGATTCAGAAAATGAAATAAATAATAAATGAGTCATTAAAAACTACAAAAGAACATTTTTTTGTTCCATTCCTGGATTGAAGTCAGAAATCTCTAGTCCCAAATGTTAAAACTGACACTCAAAACGAAAAAAAGAACGAGAATAAGAATTCCTATTGAAATTGAAAAGTTAAAATCTTTTTTTTATTTATTTTATTATTATTTTATATTTCTAATATTTCTAATATACTTAAAATATAATTTATTAATATTTTATTAATTAATATTTTATTAATTAATATTTTATTAATATAAAATAATAGAATTAGAATAATATTCTAATTTATATTAGATTCTAATTTATTCTAATTTAGAATAATATATAATAAAAATAGAATCAAATTCTTTCAATTTTTTAATGTTTACTAATTAATAAACAAATATTGCTTTTGAATTGACTCTTTCAATCTCGACGATTGACTAAAAATCGGTTATTATGATTTTGAGTAAGCCGCTATGGTGAAATTGGTAGACACGCTGCTCTTAGGAAGCAGTGCTAGAGCATCTCGGTTCGAGTCCGAGTGGCGGCATGGCATCTTATCTTCTAAAAGAGTAAGTCCTATAATGAATTCAATTCCCAATTTATTTTCTATTCTAGTATTCAGACCTTTTTTTATATATGATATTTTCAACTTTAGAGCATATATTAACTCATATATCGTTTTCGGTCGTCTCAATTGTAATTTCAATTCATTTGATAACCTTATTAGTCAATGAAATCGTAGGATTATATGATTCGTCCGAAAAAGGCATGATAATAACTTTTTTCTGTATAACAGGATTGTTAGTTACTCGTTGGATTTTTTCGGGCCATTTACCATTTAGTGATTTATATGAATCATTAATCTTCCTTTCATGGGTTTTTTCCATTTTTCATATGGTTCCGTGTTTTAAAAAGCATAAAAACCATTTAAGTACAATAATAGCTCCAAGTGTTATTTTTACCCAAGGCTTTGCTACTTCGGGTCTTTTAACCGAAATGCATCAATCCGCAATATTAGTACCCGCTCTACAATCCCATTGGTTAATGATGCACGTAAGTATGATGATATTGGGCTATGCAGCTCTTTTATGTGGATCATTATTATCAGTAGCTATTTTAGTCATTACATTTCGAGAAGTCATAAGGATTTTTGGTAAAAGGGATAATTTGTATTTTTTTAATGAATCATTTTCTTTTGCTGAGATCAAATACATGAATGAAAGAAACAATGTTTTACGAAAAACTTCTTTTTTTTCTTCTAGAAATTATTACAGGTCTCAATTTATTCAACAATTGGATCGTTGGAGTTATCGTATTATTAGTCTAGGTTTTATCTTTTTAACGATAGGTATTCTTTCGGGAGCAGTATGGGCTAATGAGGCATGGGGATCATATTGGAATTGGGATCCAAAGGAAACTTGGGCGTTTATTACTTGGACCATATTCGCAATTTATTTACATACTAGAAAAAATAAAAAATTGGAAGGTGTAAATTCTTCAATAGTGGCCTCTATGGGCTTTCTTATAATTTGGATATGTTATTTTGGGATCAATCTATTAGGAATCGGACTACATAGTTATGGTTCATTTACATCTAATTGAATTAAAGTGAGTAAAGGACCTGACAAATGCAAATATAGTAAGCATATATATATAAGAAATTCGATTCTAATCATATAGAATTATAATCCTATATATATAAGAAAACTTCCCATAAACCGTCGAGAACCCTTTAAATCAAGTAATGTAGTGATTCAAGGGGTTCTCAAAAACAACAAACATATTCGATTACAATTCAAATTCATTTTTTTTTTGAAGTTAATCCAACGGAAAAATCTTTTTTGTTTCATTGTACATAGGGTTTATTTATCTTTTTGATTTTTTGGTTTTATTCATTTATTCATGAAAACTATCTATAAAAAATTAGATAGAATAGCTTCAACCTTGTCAACTGAGAATGATAAAACGAAATCCGGATAAATACCAATACCTATTACAGGTATAAGGATAGAAATAGAAATAAATAACTCTCGCGGCCCAGAATCAAAAAAAGAAGAGTTTGATGTATTAAAAAGGTTGTATCCATAGAACATCTGCCGTAACATAGATAATGAATAAATAGGAGTTAATATCATTCCAATTGCTGTTACAAAAGAAATTAGTATTTTTGTCATTAAACGATATTTTGGGCTGGTAATTATTCCCCAAAAAACTATCAATTCTGCAACAAAACCGCTCATGCCTGGCAATGCAAGAGAAGCCATTGATAAGATACTGAAAACCGTGAATATTTTTGGCATTGGGATAGCCATTCCGCCCATTTCGTCGAGATAAAGAAGACGTAATCTATCATAACTAGTTCCCGCCAAGAAAAAAAGCGCAGCGCCAATAAATCCATGAGAGATTATTTGTAAAATGGCCCCATTGAGCCCCGTATCACTTATAGAACCAATTCCTATAATTATGAAACCCATATGAGATACCGAGGAATAAGCTATTCTTTTTTTTAAATTACGTTGACCAAGAGATGTTGAAGCTGCGTAGATTATTTGAATTGAACCTAATATAATTAACCAGGGGGAAAATATAGAATGAGCGTGGGGTAATAATTCCATATTAATTCGAACCAATCCGTACGCTCCCATTTTTAATAAGATTCCGGCTAAAAGCATACAAGTGCTGTAATGTGCCTCTCCGTGGGTATCTGGTAACCATGTATGTAAGGGTATAATCGGCGATTTGACAGCAAAAGCAATAAGAAATCCCATATAAAATATTATTTCCAGCGCCACAGGATACGATTGATTAGTTAATGTTTCAAAATTTAATGTTGGTTCATTAGAACCATATAAACCGATACCTAGAATTCCCATTAATAAAAAAACAGAACTTCCCGCAGTGTACAAAATAAACTTGGTAGCTGAATACAAACGTTTCTTTCCCCCCCACATGGATAAAAGTAGATAAACGGGAATTAATTCTAATTCCCACATGATGAAAAAAAGTAAAATGTCTCGAGAAGAAAATGGTCCTATTTGACCGCTATACATTGCTAACATCAGGAAATGGAATAATCGGGATTCTCGAGTAACCGGCTGAGCCGCTAAAGTAGCTAAAGTGGTGATAAATCCCGTCAGTAAAATAGGTCCTATAGAGAGTCCATCTATTCCGAATCTCCAGTAAAAATCAAAAAAATGGATCCATTTATAATTCTCCGTCAGTTGGATTAATGGATCATCCAATTGGAAATGATAACAAAATGCATAGGTTGTTAGAAGCAGATCCATTAAGCATATACAAATTGTATACCACCGAATTACCTTATTTCCTCTATGAGGAAATAAGAAGATTAAGGAACCCCCAGCTATTGGCAAAACTACAACTATTGTTAACCAAGGAAAATAATTCGTGATAAAAATAAGATACACTTGGGCCAGAAAAACCCGTGCTCAAAATATTTTTTTTTCTATTTTGAGCACGGGTTTTTGCCAGTAAAAAAATGTATTCGTGTGGTGTTTTTTGAAACGTATCAATAAGCTAGACCCATGCTTCGAGTTGTTTCATGCCATAAATAAACTCGAACACTTAAGAAATCCGTCGGACAGGCGGATTCACACCTCTTACACCCAACACAGTCCTCTGTTCTTGGGGCAGAAGCAATTTGCTTAGCTTTACATCCGTCCCAAGGTATCATTTCTAATACATCTGTGGGGCAGGCTCGGACACATTGAGTACATCCTATGCATGTATCATAAATCTTTACTGAATGTGACATTGGATCTATAGTAATTTTTGAACATCAGAAATTTTTAATTTTCGATCTAGTAAACTCGTAAATGAATCATATATTTAGACACCAGATGAATCAATGATTTACCAGAATTTTACTAATCAAAATCGACTTCTGGATCAATTCATAAGAAGAGAAGAGGGCCAAGATACTTTGATTTCTTCCGTTTTCGCAAACACAACATAAGTTGTGTAGCATACATGCTAATTTGAATTGATGAATATTACAATATTCTAAATTCTACTTTTTTTTTTGATTAATTATGATTAATACTATTTATTCAACAAATTCGATTGATTGATACGAGTTGATTTTCTGTTACGATAAATTGAGGAAACAATAGCCGGTCCGATAGCTGCTTCAGCGGCTGCAATAGCTATAACAAAAATTGAAAAAATATTTCCTTTTAATTGGCGACTATCAAAAAAATCAGAAAAAGTTACGAGATTTATAGTAACCGCATTCAATATAAGTTCAAGACACATAAGGGCTCTAACCATATTTCGGCTCGTGATTAATCCATAGATACCGATAGAAAATAAATAGGCACTCAAAACAAGTACATGTTCGAGCATCATTGACCAACTCCTTATCAATTTCGATTCATTTCAATATGAACAACAATTCAACGGATTCGATTGACTAAAGAATATAATAAGTCTGGACCAAAAGAATATATTGGCAATAAATCAAAAAAAAAAATTATTTTCTACATAAACACTCTTTCATGTTCACACAGAATTCAACGGAAATAAATGTGATAAAATAGAACAAAATTGAATTTGGATTTATATTGCTAGTTCGAAAGATTTCTTACTGGCGAGCCACGACAATTGCACCTATCAAAGCAGCTAAAAGAATTATTGAAATGAGTTCAAATGGAAGAAAAAAATCTATTGATAAACGAATTCCAATTTGTTGACTATTGCTTATCAAATCTTGTTCTATAATATGATTTGGTCTTGTAGTCCAAATAATCCCGTACCATGATGTATCTGGAATAGTAGTTATTAGTGAAACAAAAATACTTGTACAAACCATCAAAGTTATTCCATCCCCAACGGTCCAAAGATGAAAATCTTGGTAATATTCTGAACCATTCATGAACATCACAGCAAATAGGATTAAAACGTTTATAGCTCCCACGTAAATAAGTAGCTGTGCTGCAGCTACAAAATGGGAGTTTGCTAAAATATAGAATAAAGATATACAAACAAGAACCAGTCCCAACGAAAAGGCAGAAAAAATTGGGTTGGTAAGTAATACTACTCCTAGACTTCCTAATACAAGACCGGATCCCAGAAAGACTAAAAGAAAATCATGTAGCGGTTCAGGCAAATCCATTATATGTAAAATAAGAGATAAATAAATCCAAATTTCATGACCTTATTGATACAACCAGGAAAAATTTTTATATACTAAATTTCTCTCCGCATTGAATTAAATCAAATCGTAAGGAGTGTGAATTGATATACGTACAGTTATAGGACCAATGTCATTTCATTCTTTCTACGAAAGAGTAGTTCGAAACTATACTAAAACTAGACTATATATTTATTTATATTTATTTGTATTTAGTATATTTATCTTTTTTTATTCTAATAATTATATGTATATATTCTATATATATATATAGACTATGATATATAGAATATGATTTGATTTATATGATAGAATATGATTTGATTTATATGATAGAATATGATTTGATTTATATGATTTTCTTTTTTATAATAAACAAATTTAATTATTCATAAACAAATTTAATTATTCTAAATTATTTTATTTTATTTGAATTGTTCGAATTGTATAATCATCAATTACTGACATTGGTAAACGGCCCAAAGCAATTTGATTATAATTCAATTCGTGACGATCATAAGTCGAAAGTTCATATTCTTCAGTCATTGATAAACAATTTGTTGGACAATACTCAACACAGTTACCACAAAATATACAGATTCCGAAATCAATACTGTAATTAAGCAATCGTTTCTTTCGAATATCAGTTTCCAGTTTCCAATCAACAACGGGTAGATCTATAGGACATACACGAACACATACTTCACAAACAATGCATTTATCAAATTCAAAATGGATTCGACCGCGGAAACGTTCCGATGTGATTAATTTTTCATAAGGATATTGAATAGTTACAGGTAAACGATTTGCGTGGGATAGGGTAATCATGAAACTTTGACCAATGTACCTTGCAGCTCGGACTGTTTGTTGACCATAATTCATGAACCCAGTTACCATAAGGAACATATCGTGAATATCTATGAATATTTTTGTTTTGTTTCTTTCTCTTGTTTGAGACAAGTTATGAATATAGAAGATTAATCTTTTACAGTGAAAATAGTTGAGACGAAGTTGTTAATAATAGATTACCGAGAGAAATAGGTAAAAGAAACTTCCACCCAAGATTTAATAATTGGTCCATTCTTAGCCTAGGCAAAGTCCATCTTGTTGTAATCGAAACGAACAAGAACAAATAAGTTTTAGCTAATGTAATAAAGATATCAATTGTAGTTCCAAAAACTCCATATGTTTTATTTATTTCAAAAAGTTCAGAAACGAATATGTACGGAATAGAGATATTCCAACCGCCCAAGTAAAGAACTGTTACAAATAATGAAGAAATTAATAGGTTTAAATAGGAAGCAACGTAAAATAAACCAAATTTTATACCCGAATATTCGGTTTGATAACCTGCTACTAGTTCTTCTTCTGCTTCTGGTAAATCAAAAGGTAATCTTTCACATTCTGCTAGGGAAGAAATTAAAAAAACGACGAAACCTATAGGTTGACGCCACAAATTCCATCCCCAAAAACCATATTTTGATTGCGCATCAACTATATCAACTGTACTTAAACTGTTAGATAATCCTAGTCGGTGATAACATTACTGTTCCCATCGCTATTACAGAACCGTACATGAGATTTTCACCTCATACGGCTCCTCGAAAGTCTTAAATAAATCTAAGCACCGGGCCGATTTTTTATCTCTTTATTGATATATCCCTAAGATAGATAAGATTAAAATCTATCGGACGGTGCTGAATTAGACCAATTGAATTCTGTCTGTTCTAATAAATAATTAAATAATAAAGATAATTAAATAATAAAGAGAAATCCATTTCAATAATTTTAATAAAAGATATAAAAAGTACTTCTGAATTGATCTCATCCCTTAAAAATCAAAATTTGAATTTGTTGAGTAATAACTGAATTCTTCAATAAAATACTCTTTTAGTATTATTAATAACCCCCCATCGTTTTCGATTACGAAAAATAATTAGACATTAGTTTCTGAATTATGACATGAATTCTATCTCCATGAATATGGATATAAGAAAAAAAAAAGGGGGATCGCTCTTTCTTTTATGGTTTTTTTTTTCTTTCTATTTTTTTTTTTTCGTTCCTATTCTTCTTTTTTTTTGTGTGAAAGTAAAGGGGGACTTAAAAAAAATGAAAGGATTATTTCGTTCCTGATAGTCATTTATTTAATCAGTGGATAGGAGCATACTCTGGATCGGAATTGTGGGGAGTACTGCTTGATTTTTTCTACCAACTTAAAGCCCTAATTAGTATTCTTTTTCTATTATGCGGAAATGCTCTTTTTGATAATTTACATAATCTGCGTTACTAATCCTTTGCGTATCTTGGTGTTTCTAACCATCCACTCATTTTTTTATTTAACCCCCTTATTTATGTTAATACATGTATAATAATTCATACAAACGGTAGTGAAAACTCAATAAGGTTGGTCTTTTGAGCCCGCTTCAAGACAGGATGACTAACCACCCAATCTTGGGGTAAACGGACTCTTCTGCTTATAATTTTTTTTTTTTTTTTCACTTAATTCTTATACATAGAAAATGAGACTCAATATTTTTACTGCAAATTCAAATCATCCTACTATATATTAAATATAGTATTAATAAATGATATTCAATATTTTTTTGATTTTTAAATCTAAATTTACATAAATATAAATTCAATAGAAGCTGTTTTATTTCACTCATATAACTATCTGATTTAGTTCTTCAATCTGAATTGCGAATAATAATGAAAATGAGGATATCTATTCAATTTATTCTATCCCTTTCCTATAAAGTCCTATAGAGCATAGCATGGAAAAAAAAGTTTCTGTCTTAACGAATCGCACGTAGAGATATTGATAACACACATAGAGTTAATGGTATTTCATAACTAATCGATTGAGCAGCAGCTCGTAGACCACCCAAAAAAGAATATTTATTATTTGAACCATATCCCGACATAAGAAGTCCAATGGGAGCAATACTCGAAATAGCAATCCATAAAAAAACACCGATATTGAGATCAGCTAAAACAAAGTTATAGCCAAAAGGAATTACCGAATAGCTTATTAGAATTGATATGACGGATATGGATGGTCCGATACTGAATAAACGAATATCTCCCCTAGATGGAATAAGATTCTCTTTGAAAAGTAGTTTTGTTCCATCTGCTAGAGCTTGAAGAACTCCCAAAGGACCGGCGTATTCAGGTCCAATACGCTGTTGTATCCCTGCGGATATTTCTCTTTCTAACCATACAATCGCTAGTACACTTATTGTGATTCCCAATACAAGAGTCAAAATAGGGGCAAGTACCCATAGAATTCCATAGACCTCTTTTAAAGATTCCAATCTGGAAAAAGAATTGATATCTTGTACTTCTGTTGTCTCAATTATCATTTCAACGATCAACTTCTCCCATAATGATATCTATGCTACCTAGTATTGTCATAATATCGGCCAATTTCATTCTTTTAACTAATTGAGGAAGAATTTGCAAATTGATAAAACCCGGTGGACGAATTTTCCATCTCCAAGGAAAACCATCCTGATCCCCTATTAGAAAAATTCCTAATTCTCCCTTTGGGGCTTCAACTCTTACATAAAGTTCTTGTTTCGGCAATTCAAAAGTCGGAGACGGTTTTTTACTAATGAATCGATATTCAAAATCATTCCATTCTGGCTCCTTTTCTCTATCAAAGCAGCGGATTTCTAAATTCTCATACGGTCCGCCCGGAATTCCTTCCAGAGCCTGTTGAATAATTTTTATGGATTCCATCATTTCACCAATTCGAACTAAATAACGAGCTAATGAATCTCCTTCTTTTTGCCATTGAACTTCCCAATCAAATTCCTCGTAACACTCATAATTATCAACTTTACGTAGATCCCATTGTATTCCGGAAGCCCGAAGCATTGGTCCTGATAAACCCCAATTTATTACTTCCTCTCCACCAACAATGCCTACTCCCTCAACCCGTTCTAAAAAAATAGGATTTCGCGTAATAAGTTTTTGATATTCAACAACCCCTGTTAAAAAATAATAGCAGAAATCCAAACATTTATCTATCCAACCATGAGGTAGATCAGCCGCTACTCCTCCGATACGAAAAAAATTATGCATCATTCTCATACCTGTCGCAGCTTCGAATAGATCATATATTAATTCTCTTTCTCTGAAAATATAGAAGAAAGGAGTTTGTGCACCAATATCTGCCATAAAAGGTCCCAGCCATAGTAGGTGAGAAGCTATACGACTCAACTCCAACATAATTACTCGGATATAGCTGGCTCTTTTAGGTACTTGAATATTTCCCAACTGTTCCGGTCCGTTTACGGTTATTGCTTCTGTGAACATAGTAGCTAAATAATCCCAACGTGTTACATAAGGTAGATATTGTATAATTGTTCGGTTTTCCGCAATTTTTTCCATCCCTCTATGTAAATAACCCAATATTGGTTCACAATCAATAACATCCTCACCATCCAGAGTAACAATAAGTCGAAGAACACCATGCATCGATGGGTGGTGAGGGCCCATATTGACTATCATGAGGTCTTTTCTTGTAGCTGGGACATTCATAGGTTTTTCCTCGATTCAGTCTTCCATAAATTGCTTAAAACAAAAAAAAAATAAGTTCATCAAAATTCAAGATCTAATAAATCGAATAATTCAAAATGACTCTTCAAATTAACGAATTTGTGACTCCCGAATATCCAACTGATTTATTAATTTTTTATAACGTATTCCATTTTTCTTTGACAAATAAGACATTAGTCGTTGACGTTTTCCCCGAATTTTACGTAAACCTCTTTGAGATAAATAGTCTTTTCGGTGCAATTCCAAATGTGAAGTAAGTCTTTGTATCTTATTGGTGAAATTGAATACTTGAAATTCAACCGATCCCGGGTTTTCTTTTTGTTTTTCTTGTGAAATAACTGGTATAAATGAATTTTTTACCATAAAATGAAAGCTCCTCCCCCCTTTTTTTATAGATATTTTTATTGATCAGTAATAGTAATGACACTAATTTTGAATTTGGTATATACTATAATCTTAATTTCTTTAAGAATTCCTCTGATTTTTTTTTTTAAATCAAATTTATCATTATATTATTAATCAATCTAATTCAAATAGGTATACAAAATACTATATTTATGCATTAAAAAAATTGTAGACTGAAAATAAAATTAAAATAAGACGATTCAATTTTGTTGATTCATTTTTCGATCTAATGGATACATCATTGAATTAGTATCGTGCCTCAGAATAGAAGTTAACACAATGCGTGTGTGCATCTATGTGTGTATCCATTTGTCTTCGCATACCAGATATGTTACAGTAAATAGAAGAAATTCAAATGTAGATTAACGAATTTTCAATCGCGGATACATATGTATCCTTACTATACTGAAACGGCTTCCATTATTGGTATCAAACCAATAGCGATTCATACAAGCTAAATCTTCTAATCGGTAATTTGGCCAAAGAAAGAATTTAAAATTAATTAGTTTTTTTTTATCTCTATCAAGATCTTTATTTTTAGCCAAAACTTGACAGCAATTATTTACTTTATTCTCATTGTAAAATGTTGTGTTTCTATGCACACTATTTCTATTCCTAGGATTGAAACAAATTCGAATTCTCAATTCTCTACGACGTCGAGCGGATAAAATATTTTCCGGAACAAGCAAATGAGAATTCTTTTTTTCGTTATTTTCAGTCATCTTTTGATGTCTTGTTCTTGTAATGGATTTATCAAAATTCTTCTTATTAACACGACTTTTTTCTCGATATCTTTGATTAATTTGGTGCTTACTCTTATGAATCAACGAAAGGCCTATGGTTTGATACATAATAAATTGTTCATCGTTTTTTCTAGACATACGAACTGGTTCGATAATCAACATTGCTTTTTTAATCAATTCTGTATTTTTCCTCAATCCTGTAAGAGTTAAATCCTTCTGATTCTGAATCATCATAATATCTAGACTTAGTTCTCCTCTTTGAATAGAGGCTATAGCAATTTCTTTTAGATTTATCAGTCTAATCAGGAGACAATATACTTTGATATTATTCAATATTCTTTGATTTAAGGAATCATGCCAATTCAATTGAAAAACCAAATATTTTCTTATGAAGAAATTAAGTTCTGCTTCTATCTTGTTCTTGTATTTCTTTTTCTTTATACCCTTTTTCCTGTCCGATCCTGCATAATCTTCTTCAACATGTTTTTCTTGGTTTGAGAGAGATGATTCAAGATCTATTCGACCTGCATATTCTGCTTTTGCTGGATTTCGAGTCTGTAAATCTAATTCAAGAGATTTTTTTTTTTTCGATGGTCTAAAAATATCTATTATTTTTTTCTTTCCACTAATGTTTTTATTTTCACTAACATTTTTATTTACATTAAAATTGAAAAAAAGTAATTTGATTGGTATGATCCACGGGTTACTCATATATGCATTATAAAATATCACAAATTTTGAAAAGAACCAAAATTGCAGATTCGATATGGAACGATTTAGTATTTCTACATTCATTCCCATCCAATCAAAACAAAACCTTTTTTTTTTTTGATTGGATGGGTTGATTTCTTTATGAATCTTAAAATAATAATCGGTATCGATCCAGGCTTCAAAATCAACCTTATTTCGAATACAAAACTTCAGAATTTTCCAATCAAAATACTTTCTATCTAGATTTTTTTCCATATCTAGAATATAATCTTCTACTATATAATTCTTGATAGAGATATCACCCGTCATGTCAACGAATTTTTGTTTACGCATGTTGTAATTATAAGAAATCGCGTTCTTTTTATTTGCTTGGAATGGTGATCTATATCCATAAATATAGGAGTCCTTTTTATCTGGATAATTAATAGATTTATATGATAAAAGATCATATCCATATTGTTTTTTAAATTGATTTTTTTGATTTTTGAATGAGTCTACTTTTTGTTTTTTGTAAAGAATTAATCGGGTTTTTTCATATGAATAACATTTGGTTAAATCTTTCTTTTGAGACACACGACGTTCATTGATTCTATTTCTCCATTTTTGTGGTACTAATCTAGACCATCTTCTCCCAGATAAATCATATTGATAATGACCCTTTAACCAATTTGTCCATTGATTCATTACAGAATCGGGAGGGTTCTTATGTCTTAATTTGGAATGAAATATTCCTTGTACTCCAAAAAAAGAATCTTTTATTTCATTCTTAAGAAAAAAAGATCTTCCATGATATTCAAAAAAAGATCTTAACTTATAGTTATATATGTTAATAACTTGGGTTTGTGATAATTTATAAAATACATATGCCTGTGACAAGGCGGATACGTCACAAGAATTCTGTGAATTCCTATTCGTAATATTATAAATTGATTTTTTTATAGTCGAAATAAAGTGAATTATACTTTGATTTGTTTTATCAGTTCTTTCTGCATTTGCTTCATTATTGTAAATTGATTTCTTTATAATTTTTTTTTTTGATTCAAGAAAAAGTTGTATATTGATCCTAGAAATACTAATGATACATACAAAGATATCTATGTATACCCTTTCCATGAAAAATTGAAAAAAAGAATGCGATTTACGCGCTAATCGAACATTTCTTCTTTGTAATATCTGCCAAATATTTTTTTGTAATTCTAATCTTTTAGTATCATAAGTTGTTTTGTTCGAACTAATATTTATCTCTGAAGTTATAAACCCCTTTTTCTTTTCTTTTGTCATTTTTTCTATTTGCTTTATGATTGTCTTTGTTTTAACATTTAGATCTTTTATTTTTTTTTCTGTCAATGAAAAATTTGTCCAATTAATAGATTGAATTGGAATGGATGATTCGTAAATCATTGGATTATTGTTACTGATTGTTGAATCTTTTTGGCTTTCACTTAATTCATATATTTCTTTGAATAAAAATAGAAATAAAGGATTTGAGAGTTGTTTTATTTTTTCTTTTAGAAATAGAATACTTTTGAGAATACTTTTGATGATCCATTTTGCTGTTTCTTTTGAGACATTTAGAAACAATTTTGTTCTTTGATTTAAAACTTTGAAAATTAAAAAACAATTCTTTTTCCATTTTTTCTTTTTTTTTTTGAGTTCTTTAAAAATGGGATCAAAAAATGAAAGTCGATTTCGGGGAGAAGAAGAAAAGGGCAATTCGACTTCCATTCCCCAAATTGTTAAAAAGCAAAAATCCATTTTTTTCGCTTTTTTTTTTTTCATTGGACCCTTTTCCTTTTCAGTGGATCGTAGCTTAGGTCTGTGCCAAGGTTTCAGACGAAAAGGAAATAAGATCTTTATCTGAATACCGTCTGTTAGCCAGTTTTTTGGAAATTCTGTTTCGGATAACTGAACGCCATTATAGGTGCATTTAATATACATTTCTCTATTCCAATCCCTCAAATCCTCTGACCATTCGGGAAATTGAAATAATAGTATACGAACGATATTTTTAGTTATTATCAATGAAGGTAATATAATATATTTTCTAAGAATTGATTGGGTTATTAATAAAAAACCTCTTATTACTTGAGCAAATATAATGCTATCCCAGGCTTCTGCTATTTCTATACGTCTTTTTTCCTCTTTTTCGGATTTTTTTCTTTTGTGCTCCTCTTTTTTCTCACTTTCTTTTGTCTTTTCCTCTGTATAATCCGAAATTCGAAATTCTGTCTTTTTCCGCATCCAATTTTGGAACATAAAAAATATTTTCATTGGCTCGAAAATATCAAAAGAAAAGAACGAGGATTTCTCAATTTTGTCCAAAAAAAGAGGCGAATGCACACTTGCTTGAAAGAATTTCCAAGTAACTGTTTTACGTCTTTGAGCGCGTATAGATCCTTTGATTATGCCTCGCCGAAAATCCGGTTGTTGTGAATAACGTATTAAAGCCAATTCATCTTTTTGATCAGGATTATCAGGATCCCCAATATCAGTATAGGTATCGTCATTTTCTAAGTTAGCAGTAAAAATCACTACACGTTTGGCTTTTCTGGAACGAATCTCATGATCCTCCGCTTCATTTTCTCCCGCCAGTTGTTCCAATTCGTCGATTAATTTGTATGACCATCGAGGAACTTTTTTACTGATTTCTTTTATTCCAATACATTTTTTTCTATTTACAATTGTTTTATCGTTCAGATCAGTTCTAATTGCGTCGAATAATAATTTGATTTTTATTTCTTCTGAATCCATTTTTACTTGTTCATGTTCTGGAAATAAAAAAAGGGCTTCAAAATTCAAACTTGATACTGATTTTTCAGAAAATTTACTGATTAAGTTCAAAAAAGAAATTATTTCAGTTAATAATGATTTTCTATCAAATGGATCTATTTTCTGTTCAAATTCTGGATAATTCCTATTAATATTAAGAAGGATACCATGAATCTTATTTATCAAAATGTCATTTTTTGTGTAAGTTTCATTTTTGATTGAGGGTGAAAAACATTTTTTGACTCGTCCACGATAGGGTCCGTTCAAGAAAGGATCATATATTTTAGGTAAGTATTTTGTTTTAGTCTCATCATTACACAATCTAATTTGTTTTTCGAGTATATCCAGAGCAATAAATTCCTTATCTAGAACTTTGGTCCTATTTATAAATTCATTACTTAGTTTCTTTCTTTTTTCTTCATTAATAGAGCTCCAATAATTAGACAATTCATTGTAGGAGATTTTTTCTATTTTGAAAAGAGACATTTTTGTTTCCATCATTTCAAGAAAAGTTGACAAACTGGGGGGATACGTAAAAGATATTCTTTCTTTTCCATCACTTTGACATGTATGAAAAAAAAATTGTGAAATTTCATTTCTTACAACATTTGCAAATCGATCATTTTTTATATATCGCAATGGACGATTCCATCGTTTATAATCGAAAAGAATGGTTACAAGAGGTTTTTCAAATCCGAAGATATCTTTATCCTCTGTTTCATCGATTTTGTACGAATTCTTCTCTTTTTCCGAAAAAAGATAAGGAGAAAGATCTTCGTCGGTTGATCTCTTTTGTTCTTGTTTAGTTCCTGCCGTTTTTGAAGTTGTTTCTACATCGATTTTTCTTTTTTTATCAATTTCACTTTTTTCTTGAATTTTTGAAAATTTCTTAGTAAAAATAGGCGATGGTGTTC